AGAAAAGGATTCTATAATCAGCAATCAAATAATTCATGAATCATTTAGTCAAATTCAATCCCCAGGTAGGACAAATTCTTTACCCACAGAAAAAAAAACGAAAAATCTGACTGATAAAATAAGTATAATCAAATATCAAATAAAAAGAATTACAGAAGAGAAAAAAAAAGCAACTCCAGCAATAAATATTTGGCAAATATTAAAAAGAAGAAATGCTCGATTTACCTATAAATTCCATTATTTTCTAAAATTTGAAAGAATATACATAGATATTTTTTTATATATCACTAACATTAATATTTCCAGAATCAATACACAACTTGTTCTTGAATCAACAAAAAAAATTATTGAGAAATTCATTTACAATAATAAATCACATCAAAAAAAAATTAATAAGCAAAACAAAAGTGAAATTCGCTTTATTTCGACTATAAAAAAATCATTTGATAATATTAGTAAAAAAAAGTCACATATTTTTACTGATTTACCTAATAACTTGTCACAAGCATATGTATTTTACAAGTTATCACAAACCCAAGTTAGAAATTTGTATAAATTAAGATCTGTTCTTCAATATCAGGGAACGTCGTTTTTTCTTAAGACTGAAATAAAGGATTCTTTTGGAACACTAGGAATATTTCAGCCTGAATTAAGGCAGAAGAAACTTAAAAATTATGGAATGAATGAGTGGAAAAACTGGTTAAGATTAAGAGGGTGGTATTATCAATATGATTTATCTAAGATTAGATGGTCTAGATTAATACCACAAAAATGGCGAAATAGAATTAATCAATGTCATATGACTCAAAATAAAAATTTAAACAAGAAGGGTTCAGATGAAAAAGACCCATTAATTCATTACAAAAAAGGGGCGGGGTTCCAGCCAAAGGTATGGAAAGAGATGCAGAAAGAGATAGTTTTACTTCAGAAATATCTGCAATATCAGCAACAGAATCCAAAGAGGATTAAATCATTGAATCAAAAAGACACTTTTCCAAAATACTATAGATATGATCTTTTATCATATAAATTTCTTAATTATGAAAATAAGAGGAACTCTTCTATTTATGGATCGCGATTTGAAATAAATAACAACCCGAGGATTCCTTATAATTCCAACACACATAAAGACAATATCCTCGAGAATATCGCTAGCAATTATAATATAGGAAGGGACGATTTGATATATATCAAAAGAAAATATTTGGATTGGAAAATCATCAATTTTGATCTTAGCCAAACAATGGATATTGGGGTCTGGAGCAAGATCGCGACCAAAAGGAATCCAAGGATTCAGAATTATCAAATTTTTGATAAAAGCGATAAAAAAGATCTTTTTTATCTTACGATTCATCAAGATCTAAAAATCAATTCAACAAACCCTCAAAAAGTCTTTTTTGATTGGATGGGAATGAATGAAGAAATAATAAGTTATCCGATATCGAATCCGCAACTTTGGTTCTTCCCAGAATTTGTGCAACTTTATTATGCATATAAAAGGAAACCGTGGGTTATACCAAGCAAATTGCTTCTTTTAAATTGGAATCGAAAGGAAAATATTGGTGCAAATCAAAACATCAATGGAAAGGGTTTTGTTATTCCACATCAAGAAGAACCCGCGGACCAAGAAGATCTTGGATCGGTTCTAGCAAACCAACAAAAAGATATTGAAGAAGATTATGCGGAATTAGGCATGCAAAAAGATAAAAAGAAAGAACAATACCAAAATGACGGGGAAATAGAATTATATATCTTCCTGAAACGTTATTTGCTTTTTCAACTTAGATGGACCATTTCTTTGAATCAAAGAATGATCAATCATATCAAACTATTTGCTTTCCTGCTTAGACTGAAAAATACAAGAAAAATTACTCTATCCATGATTCAACGGCAAGAAATAAATCCTGATATATTGCACAATCCAAAGAGTTTCACTCCTACAGAATTGGTGAAAAAGGGTGTATTGATTGTCGAACCCCTTCGTCTGTCTGTAAAAAATGATGGACAATTTATTATGTATCAAACCATAGGTATTCCCTTAGTTCATAAAAGTAAGCATGAAAAAACTAATCAAAGATATGTTGATAAAACTTATTTTAACTTGCTTGTTCCTGAAAATATTTTCTCATCTAGACGTTGTAGAGAGTTGAGAATTCTAATTTGTTTCAATTCAAAAAATAGGAACAGTGTGGATAGAAATACAATATTTTACAAAAGGGAGGGGGTAAAAAATTGCAATCAATTTTTGGATGAAAGTAAACATCCCGGTAGAGATAAAAATCAAAATCAAAATGAATTAATTAAATTAAAGTTCTTTCTTTGGCCTAATTATCGATTAGAAGATTTAGCTTGTATGAATCGTTATTGGTTTGATACCAATAATGGTAGTTGTTTTAGTATGTTAAGAATACATATGTATCCTCGATTGAAAATTCGTTACTAGTACATTTATCTTCCATCATGAAGGTATATGAAAGCAAACAGATGCACATATGCCTTGTCTTACATTCCATTCTAATATACGATACTAAATCAATAAGGTATCAATTAGATCTAGAAACGAATCAACAGAATCTTCTTCATTTTAGGTTGTTTAAATTATTCGCTTTTGTGAATTCAAAAATATATGTACCATCCTTTTGTATCACTATCTGAATCTAACTCAAAATAGGATTGATGGAATTGATAAAATTAGGATAAAGAAATTCAGATTCTTGTATATACCACATTTTAATTACTAGCATTATTATTACTGATCAGTAAAACCCATATCTCTAAAAAGGAGAGGATCAATTTATGGTAAAAAATTCATTCATTTCAGTTATTTCTCAAGAAGAAAACAAGGAAAACAGGGGGTCTGTTGAATTTCAAGTATTCAGTTTTACCAATAAAATACGAAGGCTTACCTCCCATTTAGAATTGCACAAAAAAGACTATTCATCTCAGATAGGTTTGCGAAAAATTTTGGAAAAACGTCAACGACTGCTGACTTATTTGTCAAAAAAAAATAGAGTACGTTATAAAGAATTAATTAATCAGTTGGATATTCGAGAGACAAAAACTCGTTAATTTGAGGAGTCATGTTATTTTAACTTATTCATTTAATTTTGGATGAACTTCTTTTCACTTTCAGCAATTCATGGAAGAACGAATCGGTAAAAAAAAACTTATGACTGCACCAGTTACAAGAAAAGACCTCATGATAGTAAATATGGGTCCTCATCACCCATCAATGCACGGTGTTCTTCGACTCATCGTTACTCTAGATGGTGAAGATGTTATTGATTGCGAACCAATATTGGGTTATTTACACAGAGGGATGGAGAAAATTGCGGAAAACCGAACAATTATACAATATTTGCCTTATGTAACACGTTGGGATTATTTAGCTACTATGTTCACAGAAGCAATAACCGTAAATGGACCCGAACAGTTAGGAAATATTCAAGTACCTAAAAGGGCTAGCTATATCAGAGTAATTATGTTGGAGTTAAGTCGTATAGCTTCCCATTTGTTATGGCTAGGACCTTTTATGGCAGATATTGGGGCACAGACCCCCTTCTTCTATACTTTTCGAGAAAGAGAATTGATATATGATCTATTCGAAGCTGCCACTGGCATGCGAATGATGCATAATTATTTTCGTATTGGAGGGGTAGCTGCTGATCTACCTTATGGCTGGGTAGAGAAATGTTTGGATTTTTGTGATTATTTTTTAACAGGGGTTGCTGAATATCAAAAGCTTATTACACGGAATCCAATTTTTTTAGAACGAGTTGAAGGCATAGGCATTATTGGCGGAGAAGAAGCAAAAAATTGGGGTTTATCAGGACCAATGCTACGAGCTTCCGGAATCCAATGGGATCTTCGTAAAGTTGATCATTATGAGTGTTACGACGAATTTGATTGGGAGGTTCAATGGCAAAAAGAGGGGGATTCGTTAGCTCGTTATTTAGTACGAATCAGTGAAATGACAGAATCCATAAAAATTATTCAGCAGGCCCTGGAAGGAATCCCAGGGGGCCCCTATGAGAATTTAGAAATCCGACGCTTTGATAAAGTAAAAGATCCCGAATGGAATGATTTTGAATATAGATTTATTAGTAAAAAACCTTCTCCGACTTTTGAATTGTCGAAGCAAGAACTTTATGTGAGAGTCGAGGCCCCAAAAGGAGAATTGGGAATTTTTCTAATAGGAGATCAGAGTGTTTTTCCTTGGAGATGGAAAATTCGCCCACCCGGTTTTATCAATTTGCAAATTCTTCCTCACTTAGTTAAAAGAATGAAATTGGCTGATATTATGACAATATTAGGTAGCATAGATATCATTATGGGAGAAGTTGATCGTTGAAATGATAATTGATACAACAGAAATAGAAGCTATCAATCCTTTTTCTAGATTGGAATCCTTAAAAGAAATCTATGGGATCATATGGATACTTGTTCCTATTTTGACTCTTGTATTAGGAATCACAATCGGTGTTCTAGTAATTGTTTGGTTAGAAAGAGAAGTTTCTGCAGGGATACAACAACGTATTGGCCCTGAATATGCCGGTCCCTTGGGAATTCTTCAAGCCCTAGCAGATGGTATAAAACTACTTTTCAAAGAGAATCTTCTTCCATCTAGAGGAGATGCTCGTTTATTCAGTATCGGACCATCCATAGCAGTCATATCAATTTTACTAAGTTATTCAGTAATTCCTTTTGGCTATCACCTTGTTCTGGCCGATCTTAGTATTGGTGTTTTTTTATGGATCGCCGTTTCAAGTATTGCTCCTGTTGGACTTCTTATGTCAGGATATGGGTCAAACAATAAATATTCCTTTTTAGGTGGTTTACGAGCTGCTGCTCAATCAATTAGTTATGAAATACCATTAACTCTATGTGTGTTATCAATATCTCTACGTGTGATTCGGTGAGACATAAAAATTTCCATCATTTAGGTTGAAAAATTAAACTAGATAGTTAGATGAGTGAAAGAAAACGGCTTGTAAATTTGC